CGACATCGGGTTTTGGAGACCCGCGTTCTACCGAACTGAACTAAGAGCGCTTTCTTATCATAAAAGACAAGAATGTAAAGACACTTTTTTTAACCCCAATTTAATGAACGATTATATATTAATATAATTGGAATCGATCTTAATTAATCCCTCGTTACTGCTCAACGAAGAAGTAATAGGTAGGGATGACAGGATTTGAACCTGTGACATTTTGTACCCAAAACAAACGCGCTACCAAGCTGCGCTACATCCCTACAATTGGTCTACAGTATCATTGTATAGAATTCCTGTCTTGTTTTCCACATCGTTATTTTGTCCATTGATATATACAATTTAATATACAATTTATATGGGCATTTCGTCTTTTTGGTCCCATTTAACATATAATAATAGTAAAAGAAAAGTCTTATATACGTATGAGATACGGAACGGAACCTGTCGTAAAAATAAATGAGTAGTTTTCGGGAATGCTCGGGACGAAAGGGACGTTTTTTTATGTTTTAAGAAAAATTTTATTTACCGGATAGTTGTATATTTCAATTTGAATTAGGGATTCCGTGTACAAGGTTCTTAACTGCATATGCATCTGATCATATATGTATTACCATTTTAGATTACAATAAAAAAAGGAAGGAGATTTTTCAATGCGAGATCTAAAAACATATCTTTCCGTGGCGCCGGTATTAAGTACTCTATGGTTCGGGTCTTTAGCAGGTCTATTGATAGAGATTAATCGTTTTTTCCCAGATGCGTTGACATTCCCCTTTTTTTGATTATTGATACGGTACCAAATAACGAAGATTCGAGATAAAATTAAATATTTGTGACTAATCCTTTGCCCCTTTTTCTCTTTTTTACCTTTTTCCTTAAAGGGAGGAAAGAGAAAAAAGAAAGGGTGTATTCAACAGCTTCGAGACTTGGGTTCAAGTTTGAATTAAATAAATTATTAAATTCAAAAATTAACTAGGGATGGAGGTAGAATAAACAGGGTGTGGCCTAGATCTAGGACAAGACTCTTAGACAAGGTACTTAAATGGAAATGAAATACTGTGATTTGAAATAAAGTTTAGAAATTTTTTTAGTATATTGATATTGATTGCAGGGAAGTTTTTATAATTGGATTTCAAGTTAATAACTTCTATTTTTCCTTCCTTTCTTCTTCTTCGTTTCGGATCGAAAATAGAAGAGTTGAGTAAATCAAAAATCCAAAGGGGGTTCATGGCCAAGGGGAAAGATGTCCGAATAACGGTTATTTTGGAATGTACCAGTTGTGTTCGAAACGGTGTTAATAAGGTATCAACGGGTATTTCCAGATATATTACTGAAAAGAATCGTCACAACACGCCTAATCGATTGGAATTGAGAAAGTTCTGTCCATTTTGTTACAAACATACGATTCATGGGGAGATAAAGAAATAGATCGAATCGAGCACATGTATGTAACCCTTCCTTGGAAGGGTAAAAATGACATTCTATATAGAACATAGTTAAATATGATATATATAACATAATTAAATATAAACAAACCAAATCCTATTTATTCTAATTCATTTTAGATCCGACCAAAATAGGATTTTCGGGATAAGGAATAAACTAAACAAACCATGGATAAATCCAAGCGACCTTTTCTTAAATCCAAGCGATCTTTTCGTAGGCGTTTGCCCCCGATTCAATCGGGGGATCGAATTGATTATAGAAACATGAGTTTAATTAGTCGATTTATTAGCGAACAAGGAAAAATATTATCTAGACGGGTGAATAGATTGACCTTGAAACAACAACGATTAATTACTATTGCTATAAAACAAGCTCGTATTTTATCTTTGTTACCTTTTCTTAATAATGAGAAACAGTTTGAAAGAACCGAGTCGACTACCAGAACTGCGGGTCTTCGAGCCAGAAATAAATAGGCTTACTCTTTCGTCACTTGAATAAAAAGTAAAATCAGAACTAAAACGAAGATTGATGTTTTGTTCGAAAAATATGAAAAATACATATTTAATTATCGTGTTGTAAGAAAAAAAAGAATCGGGTAAGAATAAAGATTCTTTTTGAGTGTGTTAATTCATTTTGACTTTACCCTCCCGGAGTTCATTCTCCGGGGAACTCCGTTTAAATTATTCTGGTGGATTCTTTCCAATCTACTTCTTTTATGATCTCATTGGAAATCATATAAAGACAATTTATATTTGATATAGCTATTTGTGCAAGTATTTTACGATTAAGAAGTACCTGTTTCTTATATAGGTCATGTATTAATCTACTATAACTACAGGATACCCCTATTTCACGAATTACTGCGTTTATTCGAGTGATCCACAAACGGCGAAAATTTCTCTTTTGCTTATCCCTATCCCGATGAGACGAAACCAAAGCTCTTATTTTCTGTTGAGTAATTGTTCGAGTAAGTCTTGAATGAGCCCCTCGAAAGCTTGATGCAAATAAACGAATTTTTGTTCTACGTCTCCGAGCTATATTTCCCCGTCTAATTCTGGTCATTTAATAAATGAAACTTTGACGAATAACTAATAGATTTCCTTTCTTTCAGTTATTCTTTTTCCCTTTCCTAGTCTATTAATAACAAAGCTTTTTTCCAATGTATAAACTAAAAATTCCAATGACTTTGGCTACTATAACCTTCCCGACCACTATTTTTATTTTTTCTAGACATTTCACTTCGAAATAAGAAATTATATTTTACTAGGTATCAAAATATAATAAATAAAAAATATAAATGGATAAAGAAATAGTGGCTTCCTTCGTTTATATGGTTACTTCTTAAACGGTGAGGTTTTCTCTATACACCGGAGCCTTTACTTCATTTAATCAATGTTATTGGTAACTTGTATAGTTCACATTCTTTGGCTCTACCCATGAATTATCCAGTAATAGGTCTTTCACGATTAGATCTACTTACACAGTAACGGTATTTAATTATGAAAGTTGGCTGGGTAGCTAACCCTGTTAGTCCGTTCTTGCAAAAGGGGCCTAAGTTTTCTGTTTTTATTTTTAAGTAGGATTTTCTCCGCTTAATGGATAACCATTTGTTACCGATGGAGAATTGCTTCTCATCTTAAATTGAGGTGATTGGATTTGCACCAACGGAAACCATAAATTTCATACACAATAGAATGGATATATTTTTTTTATACTGAATTGAACGGACTTCTTTTTCTATTCTATCCTATTCCCCGGTACTGATCATTGATACTAGAAAAGGTTTTATTTATTTTATCTTTATCCCAGCTCATGATCTGAACGAGTCGCACATACACCCTAGTACATGTTCCTCGACGCTGAGGGCATCCCCGAAGTGCGGGGGATTTTGTGACATTTCTGATTGGCTGTCTTGTATTTCTAATAAGTTGTTTAATAGTTGGCATGTTGAATCATATCATATAAATAATGGGCTGGTTTAGATCGATCCTAACCTGATGATACTTCTATTTAATTATTTAATTTTCCTGATGAAACTTTCTATTTAATTTTGTAGTAAATTCAGCAAAAATCTAAAATAGGAAATCGAGAATTTGCGCGAAAAAAAAAATCCGGGCTTTTTCACTCAACCACCGCTACAAGATCAACAATTCCATAAGCTTGGGCTTCTGTTGCTGACATAAAAACATCTCTTTCCATGTCTTCCGAGACAACCCATAAAGGTTTGTCCGTTCTTTGTACATAAACCCTTGTTAGGGTTTCACGCAGTTTTAGCAGCTCTTCCGCTTCCAGGATAAATTCTCCCGTTTGTGCCTCATAAAAAGAACTAGCAGGTTGATGAATCATTACCCTGATGGTATAACAAAAAAGGGGTTCCTCTATTTTGCATGATGAATAGAAAAGAAAGATAAAGAATAAAAAGAAAAAAAAATAAAGATAGAATTGAACAACCACAACCGTACGGGCATCTTTTATGCATTGCATACGGCTCTATAATAAAATTGACCTTTACCTTCAAAAAAATAGGATCTATCAGACCCAGATCGGTAAATGATCAAATTACCACCCTTCCTTTCGTAGGCGTTCAAAAATACTATGATGGTTCCGTTGCTTTATATATATATATATTTAATATTATTTGGTTTGTTTGTGTTTCAGCAATCCCAAAGTTGCTTTTTATAAAATTAAGGAAAAAAATCTTGTTTTTTATTTTCGAACTCTTTCAGAACACAACTAAGCCCCCGGTGTGAAAATAAAAAAGTTTGTGACGCTGAACTGGAATCTCCAATATAAAAAAATAGGAAATCCCTTTTATCTCATACTACTCTCTCGATACATAATCAAATGTTTTGAAAAAACAATAAAAATTGTTTTATTTTGATATCGAATTCAAAGTGCCATGCTATTATTACTTAATATTAATATGGCGAAGGCATAGTCTTATTTTTTTCTCTCAAATAAAAACCTCATTGGCGCCAAGCGTGAGGGAATGCTAGACGTTTGGTAATTTCCCCTCCGGCCAAGATAAAAGATCCCATTGAAGCGGCTAATCCCATGCATATTGTCTGTACATCTGGTCGCACAAATTGCATTGTATCATAAATAGCCACTCCAGGGATAACCCATCCGCCGGGAGAGTTTATAAACAAATAGAGATCTTTGGTATCATTCTCGATACTGAGATATACCATAAGACCAATAAGTTGGTTCGAGATCTCGCTATCAACCTCTTGTCCTAAAAAAAGTAATCTTTCTCGATAAAGTCGGTTGATTAGGGTAAAATTAGATCCCTTACGAACCGTACAGGCGCCTTTTGGTGCATACGGTTCAACAAAAAATTGCAAAAAAAATCAATGTGCAGATTCCAATCCTCTTTCTTTTTTCATATTCGTAGAAGGTTCTTTCTTACTTCTAACGAAAGGACTTTTCTTCTATTTTTAAAAAAAGACAGGTTTTTACTCCTTTTCGTATAATATTCTTGTAATATAAAAATAATAGAAAAGAAAAAAGCAGTCACTAAACTTATTGAATTAACTTCTTATTGATATATTGTTTCATCGAGA